GTTCGTTCAAGAAAGGTTCCAGAAGATGTTGATCGTAAATAATAGGATTGTTTACGAAGAAAAACTAATAAAAATTCGCATTCAGCTACATAAGAATTATACAGGAAGCGAAATAGTCTTGTATTTTCTTTTGAAAAAGCGTAAATAGATTTATTCAGAGTCATAAATCTATTCAAATTATGATATTTATGAAGAAAGAGTCGCAATAAATGTAAAGAGGGAACATCCTGAATCCAGCATTGAAGGATTTGAACCAAAATTTCCAGATGGATGGGATAGGGTATTAGTATATCTGACACATAATTTAAATGAGATAATTTGTCCTCTAAAAAGGGAAATGTTGAATGAATAGATCGTAAATTATGAGATTTTTGTATTTCTTTTTCTTCGGTAGAAGATACTAATCGCGGTGAGAATGGAATTTCTACAATTACTGAAAAACCTTCTGATACCATTTGAGAATAAAAAAAATTAGAATAAAAATAATTATTGTGCTCAACGAATCGATTTTGGTTAGATTTATTAACCGAATAAATCAAATAATTTTGTTGATAAATTCGAGTAATTAAACGTTTTACAAGTACTGAACTAGATTTATTGTCAGAACCAAAAATTTCCATGGGTTCGTAAAAAATCGAACCATTTAACCCATGATCATGAGCAAGTGTGTAAATATACTCCTGCAATAGAAGCGGATATAGGAAGTATTGTTGCCGAGATCCATCTTTTTTGAAATATCCTTGTAATTCTTCCATTTACATTTTTCGACTTGAAACAGAGACACCAGGGGCATTTCTTGGGTTATCAAATGATACATAGTGCAATATGGTCCGAACAAGGTATATATATCAAGGTATATATATTATATTATGTATATGTATAATATATTATAATATATATAGAAATAGAAAAAAAAAGATATACCCCGGAGGTCTGGAGTCCAATCAACAGGATCTCTTTCTTCCCCTTTTATATACTATACAATCGGTTTATCTTCATTATAATTACAAAAGGGTAAAAAATCCTTTATTTTTGCAACCCAATCGCTCTTTTGATTTTGGAAAAAATTAGATTCTCTTTATCAGTATACTATTTCTTCTACACATCCATCTCCAATTTCTACATATAAAATAATATAATTATAATTAGGATTTTTTTTTTTTATATATTTTTTTTATAAAAAAAAAAAGAATAAGAATCAATGATTCACTAACAGGAAAACCCTTTCCCTCCCCGCATTGGGCACTAATCTATTTTTAACGTCTAATTAGATCGGGTAATTATTCAAATTAAGAATATAAGCTCGTTGCTTTTTGTTTTACTAGAATTAGGAATTAGGGCTATAGAACTCTATCCATTTATTCACTAGACCAAAATTAAATGTGAATTTATTTTGTCCCCTTCCAAAAATAAAAACAATATTTTATAACTTAAAACAATCCTGTTAAGGATAAATTCAAAGTTCTATTTTATTACGACATGCTGTTTTTTCCTTCATTACCTTTTTTTTTTAGGATCAGTCGTGGTCCTCTAGACTCTACCAATAGTCTGGACGAATTCGTTGCTTCATCCAAATGTGTAAAAGATCATAGTCGCACTTAAAAGCCGAGTACTCTACCATTGAGTTAGCAACCCGGATAAATATATAGATACGATATAGATACGATCGAAAAAAATTAATTGGATTGTCCTGCGGGACCTTGTCAAAATAAAAACCTTGACCCATTTTTTTTTTTCATTTTCATTAATAAAATACGTCTTGTCTGACAGTAAATCTGTCAACACATCATTTGATAGATGTGAAGGAAAAATCAATATAATATGGGGTAGGGATAAACAGATCCATTTATCTATGATTGAATTATATTTGTTCAATACGTCATTGTCAATATGAATAGAATGCTCATAAAACAAATTAAGTAAATCAAATAAGGTCTTGCGTTGGATTGGCACAACATAAATAATAAATTTGAATGAAAAAAAGACGGGTTAGAGAAAAATTTCGAGTTCATTTAATCAATAGAGGTACAATAAGCAAAATTTACCCGTCTTTGCTGGTAAATTAAAATTCCACAAGAAAAAACTAAATAAGTATGAATAGACCAAGAAAAGATAAAATTCTGTGTAAATAATTACACAAAGATGGATGCTAGTTACCCTCTTTTTTTTTTTATTTAATATTTTTACTTTAGATACTTTAATTTAAAATTTAATTAATTTAAAATTTAATGAATTAAATAAAATAATTAAATTAACAATTAATTCGAGATTCCTTCTTTAAATAATTCTGCCCTCCTAAAAATATCATGAACAGTGACTGTGGGTTGAGCGCCATTTTCAAGGAAATATAGAATAGCGGGGACATTTGAATAGGTTTGATTCTTTATCGGATCGTAAAAACCCACTTTTCGAAGATCTCTTCCGTCTCTTCGGGATCGAACATCAATTGCAACGATTCGATAGATGGCTCATTGGGATAGATATAAATAAACAATGCCCCCCCCCCCTAGAAACGTATAGGAGGTTTTCTCCTCATACGGCTCGAGAAAAAATGATTCTCATTTCTGTATATAATAGCAAATGGATCCATAAAATCATGAATTAGACTATGATTAAAGTGGCTTTTTCTTCTTCCTTACGTAAGAAAAAGAGATCTCATTCGTACTCATAACTCAAGTCGAATAATTCTGAAAGAGTTCGAAGGGAAATCTTTAGACATTTATTTTATTGAGTCGTCTCTAACCTCTTTTGTTTGTCTCGCCTCGAATTTATGTTTATTCCGCATTTTGATCCAATTGTTGAGACAATTGAAAATAATCTTTCCTTGTTCCGGAATCCTTTATCCTTGCTTTGTGAAATCATTGGGTTTAGACATTACTTCGGTGATCCTTACTCCTTTCAAAACGGCAGCAACATACCTTTTGTTTGTTTTTTCTTACTATGGAAAAAAAAATACGAACAATTGATTCCCCTGTAATACACTTTTGTTGATCGAAATAGTTTTACCAATTCCGACAAATCTTACTTTATTTCAAACTTGTTTGAATTTGAACCTTATTTCGATTTATATATGGATTATATATGGAGGATATACTTACAAAGTTGGTTCAACTTATTGGTTTTGATTGTCACTAACCCTAGATTCTTCCCCCCACTAAATGAAATGAATCAATACTTTCTGCTCGAGCTTCATCATGTACTATTTAGATTAGAACCCAACACAAATTAGGTTCCTAGTAGAACAGAACAAAATATGTCGAGCCAAGAGCATCTTCATTCTTATAGAAAATGGTGGATGTAAGAATCCACAGTCGATCATGTCCTTCAAGTCGCACGTTGCTTTCTACCACATCGTTTCAAACGAAGTTTTACCATAAAATTTATCTAATTTAATTTCGAACCGATATGGAATTGATTCAATATGAAATCATGAATAGTCATTGGCTCAACCAGTATATCTGGGTATATATTATATATAATATATATATATATATATATAATTATACATTATATATATATAGCCTATAGCCGGTACGAGAGTATAGTCCATTATAGTCTATATTATCTATACTATAGTACTCATTTATCGATAAATGAGTACTATAGATAGATTAAGTATTTTCGGAGAAGGCTCAGCAAGGATCTCATTTTTCTCGAATAAATAAATTATAAATCTCAAAGAAAGGCCCTTAATGGATTCCCAATCCTGGAATAAAATAAATTTTGAATCAAATAAACTATTCCAATGATCCACGAGTTGGAAGTTTCTCGATAGTATCGATTTCTCACACTTCTTCGAGTATCAAAGATTTAAAAATTAAGTAAAACAAAAAAAATCAAAATATGTATTTCCAACCGCATTTGACACTTGATTATGTTTGTAAGAAACTAAATAAATTCTTAAGAATAATTCTTAAGAATTAAGAATTCAGAACGACAGATTGTTCGTTCTATTTAATTTAATATTAACAATTTTCTGTTTAATGTCGGATACATTGTGATCCAATTTGCCCGTTTCTGGTAGAAACGATCTGGGACGGAAGGATTCGAACCTCCGAGTAACGGGACCAAAACCCGTTGCCTTACCGCTTGGCCACGCCCCATTTTGATTTCTATTCGACACTAATAAACACTAATACACTAATATTATACACTAATATTAGCGTATTAGCGAATATAATATATTATTATATAATAATATAATATGAGTATTGGTTATTCGTTAATTCTAGCCCAAATACCTATGTGATATGTTATTGCTAGAATTCTATACATGTAGATATAGAATCAAAAAATGAATTGATCATTATATGGAATTCAATTAAGATATTGTATGAAAGTATAAGTCTTTGTATTCTCATTTGAATGAGAATTGAAAGAGGGATTTTTGATTTGGGAGAGTTCAATCAAAGAAAAAAAAAGGCATGCCAAAAAATCCTTTTTTTTTTTACCTTATATTTTTTATATATAAATTTTATATTATATAAAGTAACTCAATCAAAATAAAATTATCTAATCCACAAGAACGAAATGTTTGTTATGCTTAATATCTTTAGTTTCATCTGTATCTGTCTTAATCCCACCCCTTGTTCGAGTAGTTTTTTCTTCGCCAAATTGCCAGAGGCTTATGCCTTTTTCAATCCACTCGTAGACGTTATGCCCATTATACCTGTACTCTTTTTTCTCTTAGCCTTCGTTTGGCAAGCTGCTGTAAGTTTTCGATGAAATCTTTAATATTCTCCTAAATTCATTATTTTTTTGATAAAAAAAGATTCTAAAAATTGATAAGATCAGATAAGTCTTATATTATAAACCTCGATTCAAAAATGGAAATTTTATATTTATATATTGAATAACCGTAGCAACGAATGGCATTAAATTTTGATCAATTTATTTCCCTCGCTCTGTTCTGACCTTCCGGCGAAGAAAGACTTTATTAGGTCTTCCACAATACCTAATTGTGGATATCACAAGAAAATTTGGATTACGAAGGAACCAGA